AATTTAGATAGTGTGGAAGACCCTAATAAGGTTAGGGTCTTGGATGGCCAGATAAAGGCTCAAAGGCGAGGAAATGGGGGTAAGCCTTATTTATGGCGACTATACGCGAATTTCCATGTAAGAATCGAGGGTTCCCGCTCTAAAACTTATTTGATTTTATCAATTGTTAGAATTTTTTTCTCGAGGAAATCATGTATTTTCTCGTATATTATTATTCAGGATCTTATCGAAAACTTACAGCAGCCTGCCAAACAAAAGCTAAGAGAAAAAAAAACAGAGGTATGACTGGCATAACATCTACGATTGGATTCAAAAAAGCATAGGCTTCGGGCAATTTGCCGAAGAAAAAACTACTCGAATAAAGGGGCGAATTAATACAAATACAGATCAAACTAATGATATTAAGCATAACAGACATTTTGTTCTTGGAGATAATTGCATTTTGGTTGCGTTTTTGATATAAGGAAAAAGAAAGTAAGTAAGGTAAACAAAAAATTCGTCTTTTTCTTTGAATCCGCCCAACCAAAAATTCTCCAATTCTCAAAGGAGAATAGAAGAAACCATACTTTCATACAATATCTTAATTGAATTCTATGTAATGATCAATAAATTAAGTTGAATTCTGTATCTATATGTATCAAAATCCTAGTACCGATCTATTCTATTATTCCATAGATATAGAAATCTAGAATCTATCTATATATTTATATCGGCTCGAGTTGACAAACAACCAACAACAATATTATTGTTTTTTAGTGTCGATTAGAAATCGAAATGGGGCGTGGCCAAGTGGTAAGGCAGCGGGTTTTGGTCTCGCTATTCGGAGGTTCGAATCCTTCCGTCCCAGCGCAGATCCTTTTTTTTATACTCCATTATTTCCATAGCATATAAAACATTTCATAATATAAATAAAGAAGGGCAGGGGTGGATAGGAGTTAATCTATATTGATTATTAATTTAAACAGCCGTGTCTGTTCGAATATCATTAACAAATGATAAATTTCCATATTCTATAGAATAGTATTTATAAAATATCTATAACAAACAGTGACAACTGTTCAGTTTATCTGATAGATACAAGAAACTTTACCTGTTTTTTCGATTTTGATTTTCGTAATCTGATTAAAAGAATCAAAATTAAAATCTTTACTTACATTATTTTTTATATTTATATATCTCATGAAAAAAATGGATTTCTTTTTCTTTGATCTATTTCAAATTTTTTTTTTGAAATTAGTGATGAGTCAACTCAAAAAGAAAGACTTACTTTTATAGGAAGATCAAAGGCGATGCTTGTTGTCCGATTTTTTTCAAATCCAATCAAATTAAACAATGATATTTAATCTAAATAGTTAATTTCATTTAGACAGATTCAAAAACTTATTTGTTTATATTTTATATATTATTTATAGTATTTACATATATATATATATATATTTCTTGTTTCTTTCTATTATCTATATTTCATATCTTATTAGTCTATTATAGTATGTTAAATATATTGTCTTGCTAAGATTTTTTCATAAAAATCTTGTTTCATCTATCATATATAGATATAGAAGAAAAAGGGTCGATTGCGGCGTCTATGGACAGCTGAACTGATGACTATTCATGATTCCATGATTGAATCAATTCCATACTGGTTCCAAATTAGAGGAATGTTATGGTAAAACTTCGTTTGAAACGATGTGGTAGAAAGCAACGTGCGACTTGAAGGACACGACCCGTTGTGGATTTTTACATCCACCACTTTCAATTTATCTAGGAATGAGGTGCTCTTGGTTCGACATTGTTTGTTCTGTTACACTTGAACCCTCGTTTTTTGTCGGGTTGTAAATAGTGCATGATGGAGCTCGAATAGAAAGTATTAATTCATTTCTCAGGGGCAAGAATCTAGGGTTAATGCCAATCAACTGGAACAACTTCGTAAATATATGAAAAATCGAAAGGATCCAATTCGAGCAAGTTTCCAATCCAAAAAGCAAAACTTGTTGAAATTGATCAAAATTTTTTGATTCGACGTGTATCATGCTAGAATCAACCATCCAGTAGGATTCTTTAGATAGAAAGAAATCAAAAAGGGGTATGTTGCTACCACTTTGAAAGGATTAAGAAGCACCGAAGTAATGTCTAAACCCAATGATTAAAAATAGGAATTAAAGGGTTTAAAAACAAGGAAACCCCCTTTAAAACTTGTTAATTTTCTCGATAGTCTCAATAACTGAATCCGATTAAAGAATCCAAACAGAATACAGAATTTGAAATAGTTTAACCGGGATAAACGAAAGGGAAGAAAGACTACTCAAAAATGAAATTGATTAAAGATTTTCCTTTGAGCTATTTGAGAGTTATCCGACTTGAGTTATGAGTACGCGTGTTTTCTTTTTCTTCCTTCAGGAAGAAAAAAGACTGAAATCGTAGTCTAATTTTTTTTTATAGGCCTTTTTGTGATTTAATTTATTAGAATTAGATACTTAGATACAGAGACAAAACTTCAAATTTAATCTTTTTTCTCGAGCCGTACGAGGAGAAAACTTCCTATACGGTTCCAGGGGGGGTATTGTTCATCTATATCTATCCCGATGAGCCGTCTATCGAATCGTTGCAATTGATGTTCGATCCCGAAGAGAAGGAAAAGATCTTCGAAAGGTGGGCTTTTATGATCCAATGAAGAATCAAACTTATTTAAATATTCCTGTTATTCTATATTTCCTTGAAAAAGGGGCTCAACCCACAGGAACTGTTCAGAATCTTTTAAAGAAGGCAGAAGTTTTTAAGGAATTTTCGTCTAATCAAATGAAATTCAATTAAAGAAATATCAAGGGGGGTAGCGGCTTGTATATAACTTTGTCTAATTTATCTTTAACTAGTTTTTTTTTTGATCTCCCCCCCCCCCCCCCCTTTTTTTTCTACTGTATTTTTTCTCAATATTTATATTGACAAGAGTGTATTGAACAAATATAATTCATCGTGATTAAGTGAAGAGGGTCTATTTATTTATGTCCCGTAGTTTTTTACTTTATCTTATGCAAATGGTGCTTTTTTTGATCCAAGAAGGTGTTTTTGGTTGAAAAGGGCTAGGAGGTGCTTTATCAATTTTGATAGTTCTGTATATTTTTTTTTTCTTTTATCTGAGAATTTCTTGTATTTTCATCTAATCAATTCATTTTTTTGTTTCGAATCCATTAGAAAATATTTTTTTTAGATTTGTTAGTTCAACGGTTTGATTAGCTCATAAAATCGTTTTTCTCTTGGTTTAAAATCAATTAAATTGATTTTGGTTCTAATTGTATCCATGTCCTTGTTGAGTTGAAGTTTTGTTTAATTGATATTTTCTCGGGGTTGCTAACTCAATGGTAGAGTACTCGGCTTTTAAGTGCGGCTAGAATCTTTTACATATTTAGATGAAGTGACGAATTCGTCCATACCATTGGTAAACTTTGGAAGACCGCGACTGATCCTGAAAGGGAATAAATGGAAAAAATAGCATGTCGTATCAATGGAAAGTTCTCAGGATATTTCATTCTTATTAGATTGGTACAAAACCCTTTCGAATTCTTGGAACGGAACAAAAGAAAGTTGGGTCGAATGAATAAATGGATAGGGGCCTCGCGGCTTCAATTAATTTTGAAAAAGAAAAAGCAACCGGCTTTTGTTCTTAATTTGAACAATTTCCCGATCTAATTAGACGTTAAAAAAAATTAGTACCCGATGCGGGATTAAATAGATTCTATTTTTTTAATGAATCCTAACTATTGACATTCTCTATTATGGAATGAAGATGTGTATGTAAAAGAAGCAGTATATTGATAAAGAAAATTTTTTTTTCCGAAATCAAAAGAGCGATTGGGTTTAAAAAATAAAAGATTTCTAACCATCTTGTTATCCTATAACATTAACACAGACGAATTAAACGAAATAAATGGAAAAAAAGAGAGGGTAGAGAATCTGTTGATAAGTTTACTTGTCTCCGAGGTATCTATTTTTACTAGAATACCTTGTTTTGACTGTATCGCACTATGTATCCTTTGATAACCCCCGAATCTTCTACCTTTAATTCAAATCGAAATTTAAATGGAGAAAATCCAAAGATATTTACGGCTAAAGAGATCTCAACAACACGACTTCCTATATCCACTTATCTTTCAGGAGTATATTTATGTGTTTGCTCATAATCGTGCTTTGAATAGATCAATTTTGTCGGAAAATCCGGGTTATAACAATAAATCCAGTTTACGGGTTGTGAAACGGTTAATTTCTCGAATGTATCAACAGAATCATTTTTTTAGTTATTCTAATGATTCTAATCAAAATCCATTTTGGGCGCGCAACAAGAATTTGTATTCTCAATTTAGATCAGAGGGATTTGCTTTTATTCTCGAAATTCCATTTTCTCTACAATTAATACCTTGTCTAGAAGGGAAAAAGAGCAAGATAGTCAAATCTCAGAATTTACGATCAATTCATTCAATATTTCCCTTTTTAGAGGACAATTTTTTACATTTAAATTTTGTGTTAGATATACTAATACCTCACTCTGTCCATGCGGAAATCTTGATTCAAACTATTCGTTGTTGGGTAAAAGATGTTTCTTCTTTGCATTTATTAAGAGTCTTTCTCAATGAATATTGTAATTGGAATAGTATTATTTCTCCAAAGAAAGTAAGTTCCCCTTTGTCAAAAAGAAATCAAAGATTCCTTTTTTTCTTAGATAATTCTCATATATGTGAATACGAGTCTGTTTTCGTTTTTCTACGTACCCAATCTTTTCATTTACGATCAACATCTTCTGGAGTTCTTCTTGAACGAATTTATTTTTTTATAAAAATAAAAACTGAAGAACGTCTTGTGAACGTCTTTGTTAAGGATTTTCGGGCGAACCTATGGTTGCTCGAGGAACCCTGCATGCATTATATTAGGTATCAAAGAAAATCCATTCTGGCTTCAAAAGGGACATCTCTTTTCATGAATAAATGGAAATTTTACCTTGTCATTTTTTG